ATCATATTAATAGTTGCATTGACTGTTATCTTCGTTCTCAAATCCATATTGATAGTTCCATTTTAAGTGATAATGATAGTGACAGTTACATTTCGAGTTACATTTGTGGTGAAAGTGGAACTAGTAGTGAAAACAAGAATGCCAGTATAATAACTAGCACGAATGGTAGTGATTTAACTTCAAGTTCTAATGATCTCGAGGTAACTCAAAAATACAGGCATTTGTGGGTTCAATGCGAAAATTGTTATGGATTAAATTATAAGAAATTTTTTAAGCCAAAAATGTATATTTGTGAACAATGTGGATATCATTTGAAAATGAGTAGTTCAGATAGAATCGAGCTTTCGATTGATGCAGGTACTTGGGATCCTTTGGATGAAGACATGGTCTCTCTTGATCCCATTGAATTTCATTCGGAGGAGGAACCTTATAAAGAGCGCATTGATTCTTATCAAAGAAAGACAGGATTAACTGAGGCTGTTCAAACAGGCACAGGTCAACTAAACGGTATTCCTATAGCAATTGGGGTTATGGATTTTCAGTTTATGGGGGGTAGTATGGGATCCGTAGTAGGCGAGAAAATCACCCGGTTGGTCGAGTATGCTACCAATAAATTTCTACCTCTTATTCTAGTATGTGCTTCCGGAGGCGCACGGATGCAAGAAGGAAGTTTGAGTTTGATGCAAATGGCTAAAATATCTTCGGCTTTATATGATTATCAATCAAATAAAAAGTTATTCTATATATCAATCCTTACATCTCCTACTACTGGTGGGGTGACGGCTAGTTTTGGTATGTTGGGGGATATCATTATTGCTGAACCCAATGCCTACATTGCATTTGCGGGTAAACGGGTAATTGAACAAACATTGAATAAGACAGTACCTGAAGGTTCACAAGCGGCTGAATATTTATTCCATAAGGGCTTATTCGATACAATCGTACCACGTAATCTTTTAAAAGGCGTTCTGAATGAGTTATTTCAGCTCCACGCTTTCTTTCCTTCGACTAAAAATGGAATCAAGTAGACCTTTAAGGTCAATTATTTTTTTGTGGCGAACAAGCTGTTAGTTTATCAGACATATATTCCATGTAGAAAAATTAAATTCATAAGTACATTTTTTTAGTTCTACATTCCTTGCACTTATTATATATTCATTTATAGTATAATTATATACGACTTAAAATTAATAACGTTAAATCTATTTTAAAATATATAATATTAAGAATAACAGGTACAAATATTAAACCGAGGTACCCATTCTATGACAACTCTCAACTTACCATCTATTTTTGTGCCTTTAGTGGGCCTAGTATTTCCGGCAATTGCAATGGCTTCTTTATCTCTTCATGTTCAAAGAAACAAGATTTTTTAAACCCGATGCGACCCAATCTCAGCCATTTTTTTCAAGACTTAGATTAGACATGGATCATAAAATGGATATCCATTTAATAGACTATCGTATAAGATGTGCCTTCTTCCGAACATGAATTAAATGTAACTGAAAGAGCTCTTATGCATGTGGAAATATGTTAGATGTTTAAAATAATTAAATTATAGCTATTTTAAAATAGATCAGGATCCGCAGATCTCTGAAATGTAAAGTCAATGAAATGCATGTCACTATCTCTATCTATAGGAGATCATATAAAGGGGATACTAGTATTTTACATCTAGCCAATTCGATGAATTATGCCTAAAGGTTCCCATCAGAATAGTGCTAGTTGATGAGAGTTACTTCGGAAAAAGAATAAAGTCAAATTTTTGGGGGGTTATTCTCTCAATTTCAATAAAATGCAACCGGATCTAGTATGAGTTGGCGATCAGAACATATATGGATAGAACTTATAACGGGGTCTCGAAAAATAAGTAATTTCTGCTGGGCCTTTATCCTTTTTTTAGGTTCATTAGGATTCTTGTTGGTTGGAACGTCCAGTTATCTTGGTAGGAATTTGATATCTTTAGTTCCGTCTCAGCAAATCATTTTTTTTCCACAAGGGCTCGTCATGTCTTTCTATGGCATCGCAGGTCTCTTTATTAGTTCCTATTTGTGGTGCACAATCTCCTGGAATGTAGGTAGTGGTTATGATCAATTCGATAGAAAGGAAGGAATTGTGTGTATTTTTCGTTGGGGATTTCCTGGAAAAAATCGTCGCATCTTCCTTCGATTCTTTATGAAAGATGTTCAGTCCATCAGAATAGAAGTTAAAGAGGGTATTTATGCCCGGCGTGTCCTTTATATGGACATCCGAGGCCAGGGAGCTATTCCCTTGACTCGTACTGATGAGAATTTGACTCCACGCGAAATTGAACAAAAAGCTGCGGAATTAGCCTATTTCTTGCGTGTACCGATTGAAGTATTTTGAAATGAACTGAAAATTATTTCTCATCAGGAGGTAAAAAATAAAAAAATAATAGAGGCATCTCCTATATCAAAATATTCCATTTCGGGATTAGGTCCAATTTTTTTATATTTTGATAAATAAGGGAGTTAGCTCGTCTCGAAATACGGCATTACTTGAAAGGGCCTATTTGGGACATTCATCGAAAGGACACAATACAATTGCTGCGAATTTTCTCAATTGAGATATCAGTAAAAAAAATAAGATTTTTTATTATTTCTTCATTCGAATTTGAGACGGACTCTTATTCTATTTGGATATTCTTTATATATTCAAGGACTAACCATAACCAATACATCACAAATAAAAAACAGTGAATAGATTCAAAGGAAAGATACCTTGTAATAGAACTCATTGCTTGATAGAAATATTGGATCGCATAGAGTTTACAAACGAGGTGGGTTCATTAAGAATTCACAGATGAAAAAAATGGAAAAAAAGAAAGCATTCATTCCCCTTCTATATCTTGCATCTATAGTATTTTTGCCTGGGTGTATCTCTCTTTTATTTCATAAAAGTCTAGAATCCTGGGTTACTAATTGGTGGAATACTAGGCAATCCGAAACTTTCTTTAATATCATTCAAGAAAATAGTATTCTAGAACAATTCATAGAATTCGAGGAACTCTTCCTGTTGAACGAAATGATAAAGGAATATCCGGAGCCACATCTACAAAAGCTTAGTATAGGAATACACAAAGAAACAATCCAATTGATCAAGATGCACAATGAAGATCGTATCCATATGATTTTACACTTCTCGACAAATATAATCTGTTTCATTATTCTAAGCGGTTATTCTATTCTGGGTAATGAAGAACTTGTTATTCTTAACTCTTGGGTTCAGGAATTCTTATATAACGTAAGCGACACGATCAAAGCTTTTTGTATTCTTTTATTAACGGATTTGTGTATTGGATTCCATTCGCCCCATGGTTGGGAACTAATGCTTGGCTCTATCTACAAAGATTTTGGATTTGCTCATAACGATCAAATTATATCTGGTCTTGTTTCCACTTTTCCAGTCATTTTAGATACAATTTTCAAATATTGGATCTTCCATTATTTAAATCGTGTATCTCCATCACTTGTAGTGATTTATCATTCAATGAATGACTGAAAAATGATCCACTGATATTAATTATTAATCCAATTATAATGTTTGTTACTTTGTACATAAAGAAAGCGTTCAAAAAAGTACTTACTCTTTCTATTTCTCCAGAGGATTTCTCTTATATTCGAGTAAACTTATTTCCGTACATAGCAGAATCGTGGATAGGGAACTATACTAGCAACCTACCTAATTTATTGTAGAAATTTTGGGCTCAATGATTGGACCATGCAAACTAGAAATTCTTGGACAAAGGAACAGATTACTCGATTCATTTCCGTATCGCTCATGATATATATAATAACTCGGACATACATTTCAAATGCATATCCCATTTTTGCACAACAGGGTTATGAAAATCCAAGAGAAGCGACTGGGCGTATTGTATGTGCCAATTGCCATTTAGCTAATAAGCCCGTGGATATTGAGGTTCCCCAAACGGTACTCCCCGATACTGTATTTGAAGCAGTTGTTCGAATTCCGTATGATATGCAACTAAAACAAGTTCTTGCTAATGGTAAAAAGGGGGGTTTGAATGTGGGGGCTGTTCTTATTTTACCCGAGGGATTTGAATTAGCTCCTCCCGACCGTATTTCTCCCGAGATGAAAGAAAGGATAGGCAATCTGTCTTTTCAGAGCTATCGCCCCACAAAAAAAAATATTATTGTGATAGGTCCTGTTCCTGGTCAGAAATATAGTGAAATAACCTTTCCTATTCTTTCTCCCGACCCCGCTAGTAAAAAGGATGTTCACTTCTTAAAATATCCCATATATGTAGGCGGGAACAGGGGACGGGGACAGATTTATCCCGACGGAAGCAAGAGTAATAATACAGTTTATAATGCTACAGCAGCAGGTATAGTAAACAAAATTATACGAAAAGAAAAGGGGGGATACGAAATAACCATAGTGGATCCATCGGATGGACGTCAAGTGGTTGATATTATCCCTCCAGGGCCAGAACTTCTTGTTTCAGAGGGTGAATCTATCAAACTTGATCAACCATTAACAAGTAATCCTAATGTGGGTGGATTTAGTCAGGGAGATGCAGAAATAGTACTTCAAGATCCATTACGTGTGCAAGGACTTTTGTTCTTCTTGGCATCTGTTATTTTGGCACAAATCTTTTTGGTTCTTAAAAAGAAACAGTTTGAGAAGGTTCAATTATCTGAAATGAATTTCTAGATCCGAAAATTTTGCAACATCAAGTTCGTAAAAAGAACCGTATTTTTTTAGGGGCATTATTAGTCTTCCTAGTCTTGTACACAAGAAGGGGAATTTTCTACATCCCTTTCTTGTGTCCAAATAATAATGAGTCTTCATACCAGTTTCTCAAAGATTCCTATCCTTAGTTTCTATTTTTTCAGGTTTCTCATAATTTTTGGGGGTACTTAGTACTTTATGTATAATGTATAATAAAGTAGTGGGCAAAAAGAGAGGTCATTTTAGATTTAGTCAATGAACTTAGAAAGATAGATACTACCTAG